ATGTTTTTTAATGATTTATATGCGTTATTTGTATTTTTTATTTGTGCAATTGTTATTTCTTATGTTGCATTTTTAATTTCTTATATATTTGGTGTACGAGCAGATGATTCGAATAAATTAGCTTCATATGAATGTGGATTTACTCCTTTTGATGATGCTCGCAATACATTTGAAATTCATTTCTATTTAGTTGCTATTTTATTTTTAATGTTTGATTTAGAAATTTCATTTTTGTTTCCATGGGCTGTTTCGTTATCCACATTATCTTTTGTTGGTTACTTTGCTATGGTTATTTTTTTTATTCTTTTAACATTAGGATTTATTTACGAATATAAAAAAGGTGCATTAGAATGGGAATAAAAATAAATTTTAGATGAGATAGTTAAATTGGTATAACAGTAGAATCATAATCTATTATCCATAGGTTCGAATCCTATTCTCATTAAAAAAGATATTTCAGAATGTAACGTCAATGGTTAACGTCTTTGTCTTGGGCACAAATGTAGTATGTTCGACTCATACCTTTCTGATTTTAGTTTAATAATAATGTCTAATTTTTTTTTTAATTTTTTTGCAAGTATTCTTATAATTTCTGTTTTTATGACCATATCGGTCAATAATGCTGTTTATGCAGTATTATTTTTAATTTTAGCTTTTTTTAGTACTATGTGTATTTTATTTTTATTAAATATTGATTATTTAGCATTATTATTTATTTTAATTTATGTTGGTGCAATTACAATTTTATTTCTTTTTGTAGTGATGATGCTTAAAATAAAAATAAATGATAAAAATACAACAAAATTTCTTTCATTTATTAATATTATTATAAGTTGTTTAATAATTTATAACGTACTTTGTAATGTTCAAATTTTAAATATATTTTTACCAACAACAACAACAGCACTTGAAACATTAACATATCAAAATTGGTTTTCGAAACTTTATTATGTTGATAATATAAAAATGTTAGGTCAAGTATTATTTACGACTTATTATTTTTATTTTATATTAGCTGGATTTGTATTATTAGTAGGTATGATCAGTGCTATTCTTTTAAGTAAAGAATCAAATCGAACAATACGTCGTTATCAATTAGTTTATCAACAATTATCTCGTGAAGTTTCAAATGCTGTATTTTTAGTTCATTAAATTTTATTTTTTTTTTATAAAAAATAAAATTAATTAGATAATAGTGAGAAAATTTTTATGATTTATAATGAAATATCTATTTTATTAGATATTTAAATAATTAAGAGTTTGATCCTGGCTCAGAATGAATGCTAGTAGTATGCTTGAACACATGCTAGTTAATATTAAATTTTTGATAATTAGTTATAATTTTTAGAAATTTAATATAGCGTAAAGGTGAGGAAAAAATTATACTCTCTAGAAATGGCTGTAAAAATTTAATTTAATCAGTAATAATTAATAAAGGAAAATAGAGAAAATTTATTTTCTGTTTTTGGATGTATAATTTTTTAAGATTAAATAGTTGGTGAGGTAAAAGCTTACCAAGTTTTAGATCTTTAGTTGATTTGTGAGAATGACCAACCACATCGAGATTGAAAGAAAGCTCGAACTTAAATTAAGGCAGCAGTGGGGAATATTGGACAATGAACGAAAGTTTGATCCAGCAATACTACATAAGTGATGAAGGCTTTATCGCTGTAAAACTTAGAATTTAATAAAATAATGATTATTAAAAGATTAGTTCTGACAAACTCTGTGCCAGCAGTCGCGGTAATACAGAGGGAACAAGCATTATTCGTCTTTACTGGGCGTAAAGTGTCTTAAGGTGATTTTTATTAATTAAATATTAAATATTAAAGCTTAACTTTAATATATATTTAATATTGAAAAATTTGAGTATCAAAGATGATTATAGAATTTTTAATGTAGGGGTAAAATCCGTTGATATTAGAAAGAATACCTTTTGGTGGAGACAATAATCAAGTTGATTACTGACATTGATAGACGAAAGCATGGGTAGCAAACAGGATTTGGTACCCTGGTAGTCCATGCTGTAAACAATAAATATTAAATATTTGATCTGGTTAAACATATAATTTTATATGGGAAGAAAATCATTTTAGATTTTAACATCAAATATTAAAAGTTAACACGTTAAATATTTCGCCTGGGGAGTAAAACCGCAAGGTTGAAACTCAAAGGAATTGACGGGAGCTTATACTTACGGTGGAGCATGTGGTTTAATCCGATAGTCCGCGTGGAATCTTACCAATTTTTGACAGTTATTTAGTTTTGATTAAATAAACAGGTGTTGCATGGTCGTTGTCAGCTTATGTTTTGAAATTTTATAAGTATAACCCTTAATTTAATTTACTAATATTTAGAAAAATTTTTAAACTAAAAATTACTAAGTAAGTACTATTAAATTAGAAATATAAAAGTTTTTTTATATTTTATGAGGATGAAAATAGATCGTTATGACCCTTATAAATTGGGCTACACATGTGCTACAATATTTTATACAAAAAGTTGCAATTATGAGAATAAGAGCAAATCTTATAAAATAAAATTAAATACGGATTATAGATTGAAACTTATCTATATGAAGTTGGAATCGTAAGTAATCGTAAATTAGTATGTTACGGTGAATCATAGTACTTGAGCTCTGTACACACCGCCCGTCACATTAAAGAAGTAATTTTCGATTGAAATTTTGATTTATTTTTAAATATTCTAAATATAATTTTTATTTAGTTATTTTTCTATAAATTTTAATTAAATTATAAATTATAATTTTAATGAAGTCGTAACAAGGTAACCGTATGGGAACATGCGGTTGGAATTTATTAGAATTCATTTTTTTTATATTTTATGAATAAGTTAATTATATAAAAATTGTTTCAAAGTGTATGGTTACTAGCAAGTTTCATGAATTTGTTATTTAGGTTCAATTCCTAACTTTGAAAATTTTTTATAAATATATATATAAGCATTAGATGGATACCTTGATATTTATTAATTTATATGGACGTTATTTATTTACGAAAATATTTATTGAATTTTATATTATGAAATAAATGTTTCCAATGAGAAAACTTTTTCTGAATGAAATTAAGTTAAAAATTAGTGAATTGAAACATCTTAGTAACTAAGTAAAAAAATCAAACGAGAGTCTGTGAGTAGTGGCGAACGAAAATGGATAAGGGTTTAAATTAAACAATTATTAAAATTTATAAATTAACATAGATGGTTTATAATTCCAGTATAAGTTTAATTTTGTTTAATTTTAGAGTAAAACGAAATAGGTGTAATTTTGTTTGAAGATAAGGGAACCATCCTTTAAGCCTAAATAAAATAAATAATCGATAGTGAACAAGTACTGTGAAGGAAAGGTGAAATAGAATTTACGAAATTGAAATAGAACTTGAAATCTAATGCTTTTAGCAATTGGAGCTTTAATTGAAAAGTGACAATGTACCTTTTGTATAATGGACCAGTAAGTTTATTTATATAGCAAGTTTAAATTGTTAAATGGAAACGTAGTGAAAGCGAATTTGAAAAGAATTATTTTTAGTTATATAAATAAGACCCGAAACCAAGTGATCTAATTATGAACAAGTTGAAAAAATATTAAATTATTTTTGAGGACTGAACCCGTGTCTGTTGCATAAGATTGGGATGATTTGTGATTAGGGGTGAAAGGCTAATCAAACTTGGAGATAGCTGGTTTTCTGTGAAATCTATTTACGTAAAGTATTAAAATTATTTTTTTGGGGTAGAGATATCGATAAAAGAGGGTTGCCTATAAAGCTTTACTAATTTTAAGGAAACTTCGAATACGAAAAAATATTTTAATAAACGGACTTATAATGCTAAGGTTGTAAGTCGAGAGGGAAACAGCCCAGATTGTTTATTAAGGTCTTTAAATTTTTTCTTATAAAAAATAAGATATTAAATGAATATAACTAAGAGTTAGGTTCAGAAGCAGCCATTCTTTAAAGAAAGCGTAAAAGCTCATTAGTTTAATTTAGTATTTTTTACGATGTATAGAGATTTAAAAGAAAAATACCGAAATAGCAAATTAAATTTTATTTTAAAAATTTAATAGTAACAGAACGTTCTGTATGCAAAAAGATAAATTGAAAAATTTATTAATGTATCAGAAGTGATAATACTGGTATGAGTAATATAAATAATATTAAATAGGTAATTAAATATTATCGTCGAAAATTTAAGGTTTTTAATTTATAATTGTTAAACAAAATTAAGTAATACGGTTTCTAAAAATTTAAGTGAAAACTTAGTTTGATGAATATTATATTCAGAAACTTTTAAATTTATAGTTAATACAAAATTATATTTAAAATTCAAAATATCTGGATTAGAAAACCGTACTTAAAACCAACAATGGTAAATGGGTAGAGTATACTAAGACGAAAAAGTGAATCATAGTGAAGGAACTCGGCAAATTAACCTTGTAACTTCGGAATAAAAGGTTTTTATTAAGTGTATTTTAATTAATAAAAAAATAGAAAAGGGGGTAGCGACTGTTTAATAAAAACACAGGACTTTGCAAAATTGTAAAATGATGTATAAGGTCTGACACCTGCCAGGAACTGTGTAGTTAAAATTGGAGAGAATTTATTTTCAATCTAAGCAGCAGTAATCGGCGGCCATAACTCTGATGGTCCTAAGGTAGCGAAATTCCTTGTCAACTAATTATTGACGTGCATGAATGGTGTAACGACTTCCCCACTGTCTCCACTATGAGCTTTGTGAAATTGAAATATTTGTGAAGATGCGAATTATATATGGTTAGACGGGAAGACCCCGTGCACCTTTACTACATTTTTTAATTGATTATTTTTATAAAAGTGTGTAGCATAAGTGGGAGTTTAAATTCAGTTTTAAATAATAATGAAATACCACTCGTTTTATAATTAATAGCTAATTTATTAAAAAATAATAAAGACATATTAAAGATTGGTAGTTTAACTGGGGTGGTTTTCTCCAAAAAAGTAACGGAGAAATATAAAGGTAAATTAATAGTTATTGTTGTGATAATTATTTATGTGTAATGGCTTAAATTTGCTTGACTGTAAGATTGACAAATCAAACAGAAACGAAAGTTGATCATAGTGACCCGGTAATTCTTTATGGAAAGGTTATCGATCAATGGATAAAAGGTACGCCGGGGATAACAGGCTTATAATTCTCTAGAGTTCATATCGACGGAATTGTTTGGCACCTCGATGTCGGCTCATCACATCCTAGAGCTGAAGAAGGTTCTAAGGGTTTGGCTGTTCGCCAATTAAAGTGGTACGTGAGCTGGGTTTAAAACGTCGTGAGACAGTTTTGTCCCTATCTGCCATATACAAACGAAAAAATTAAATTAATAATTCTAGTACGAGAGGACCGAATTAGATTGATCAATGGTATATAAATTATTTCTTTTTGAAGTATTGTTTAGTAGCTAAATCAATAAAAGATAAATACTGAATAAATATAAGTATGAAACTTTATTTAACTTTTTTCGAAAAAAAAAGTAATAGAACATTACTTAAATAGGCTTAATGTGTAAATTTTTGCTAATAAGTACTAATTTTTTGTTAAATTTATAAAAAATAAGATTTCGTAGCTCAGTTGGTCTAAAGCGTTGGACTGTAAATCCAAAATGGTTATTCCATGTCAACAGTTCGAATCTGTTCGAAATCAAATTAAGAAAAAATAAGTGAGTGTATAGCTTAATAGGATAAAGCTATCGACTTTTAATCGATTGAGTCAGGGTTCAATTCCTTGTGCACTTATTCTAAATGAAGTTAATACTACAATATAGTTTATATAATATTTAATTTTTTAGCTGTATGTGCATTAGAGTGAGTATTTTGACCATGACTTGGTAATTTTGTTTTTAAACGTACTCCATGATAAGTATTTAACAAAATTTTTTGTTTTTTATTATTTTCAAATTGATAATGTAAATCATTATTGATTAAATAATATTTTGTTAAAAACATATTAAATGATTTTAAATTTGTTGGTGTTAAATTTTTAATTTTCATTGATGGATTATATCCCAATGAATGTAAAATATATTTTGCTTGCATAGTATTAATTCCATAAATTTTATTTAATATAAATAAAAGTGATTTATTTTTAAAATTAAAAATATTGTTATTAATATACATTTTATTTATCTCTTACTTTATATAAGATAATTTTATATATTATTACTAATATGTTACAAAATCAAAATTTAAAAAAAATTAAAATAGGTTTAAATAAAAAAAGTGGTCATAATTCTCAAGGTAAAATTACTGTCTATCATCATGGAGGTGGAAATAAAATTTGTTACAGAAATATTGATTTTTATTATCAACATAAATTTGGTAAAATTGTTTCAATTCAATATGATCCTAATCGATCAAGTTATATTGCATTAGCGTATAATTTGGAAACAAAACAATATTTTTATCGTTTAGCAACGCAAACTAGTAAAATAGGTGATATTATTCGAACTTATAATCGAGATGATTTATTAAAAATACATGAAATCAAAGTTGGTTTTTCGATGCCATTATATAATATTCCATTAAATGTTCCAATACATAGTATTGAATTATATCCAGGACATGGTGCATCATTAGTTCGAAGTGCTGGCAATTTTGCATATATTTTAAAGAAAGATACCTTTATAACAGGTTTCGCATATGTTAAATTAAATAATAAACGAATAAAAAAAATACCGTTATTATGTTTAGCAACAATAGGTCGCTTATCAAATATGTATCATGATTTAAACAATTATACAAAAGCTGGTACAATTCGTAATTTAAATTTTCGTCCCACAGTTCGTGGTGTAGCAATGAATCCAATAGATCATCCACATGGTGGAGGTGAAGGTAAAACTTCTGGAGGTAGAATATCAGTGACTCCATGGGGTTTCATTACTAAAGGTAGAAAAACTGTTAAAATTAAACAACATGAATAATAAAAAAAAATTTGACTTAAAGTTATACTTGGATATTTTACATAATAAAAAAAATTTAAAAACAGTTAAACGTAATGGTTTTATTTTACCAGAATATATTGATAAGATTATTTATGTCTATAATGGTATTACGTTTAAAAAAATTAAAATCACAGATAATATGGTAGGTACTAAATTTGGACAATATTGTCCATCTCGCAAAATAGTTATACATAAGAAAAAAAATAGTAAATGAGTCAGCGTATTAGTCCATTATTATTTAATACTTATTTATATACAAATTCAAAATGGTTTACTCAAAAAAATTTAAAATTTTCGTTAAATGAAGATTTACAAATACGCGATATTGTTCATATTATTTTTAAACAATCAATTATATCACAATATTTATTTTTAGATCGTGTCGTTATTTATAAATATAGTTCTAAAATCCGATTATATATTTATTTTATTTGCAATTTTACAAATTTAAAACAAAATTTAATTAAAAATAATATAACAACTCCTACATATTTATCAACTTATTTATATTATAAATATTTTGAATTATTACAAATTAAAAAAATTGAATTAATTAAATTATTACGACCGGTGATTAATTCGAATTTAACAATTTATGTTAATTATAAAAATTTAAATTCGATGTTTAATAAAATACAGAACTTAACTCAATCTACAACTTTTAATTCTAATTTAATCAAAGTATCTCGAACAACTAATTCAAAATATTTAAATATTACATATTTTAAAAGTTTACGTTATCTTTTATATGTACTTTGTTATCCTCAATTTACAATTTTAAATATTTCAGCTCAAAATTTAGCTAATTTAATATTTTATGAATTAGATAAATTAGATAATACTGTTAAAAATTATAATTTTTTGTTTTATACATTTTTTAATATTTTACGTGATCAATTAACTATATATTTAAAAGATGATTCATGTAAATTAAGTGGTATTCGTATTCAAATTAAAGGACGATATTTTTTAACAAAACGTAAAAAAATTTTTATTTTTAATATGGGACATTTAAACTTAAATCAATTAAAAATTTATAAAGATTATTATAGTTTAAATTTAATAAAAAGTACTGGAGCTAGTACAATTAAAATTTGGCTTAGCTATAAAAAATAAAATTTATGCTTTTAAAACCTCGTCGAACTAAACAATATAAAATACATAAAAATAGATTACATGGTTTAAATTATAATTCTAAAATTTTAACAAAAGGAGTTTATGGTTTAAAAGCACTTGATTATACACGTTTAACTTCTAAACAAATTGAAACCAGTTTTATTGCAATCAATCGTATTATTAATAAACAAGCTCGTGTGTATATTAATGTTTTCCCTGATATATCAGTAACAACAAAAAATATAGATTCACGTATGGGAAAAGGAAAAGGTGATATTAAATTTTGGATTTGTGCAATTAAACCAGGAAAAATTTTATTTGAAGTTAGTGATATTGATGCAACAATTGCCTATGCTGCTTTACAATATGGTGCTTCAAAACTACGAATTCGAACAAAAATCATTCAATTAAAAAAATTTCAATAATTATTAAAATGTTAAAACGTCGACAATTAAAAAGTTTTACTTTAAATTTTGGTCCACAACACCCAGCAACACATGGTGTTTTAAGATTGATTGTAGAATTAAGAGGTGAAATTGTTCAAAATGCTGATCCACATATTGGTTTTTTACATCGTGGTACAGAAAAATTAATTGAAAATAAAACATATTTACAAGCATTACCTTATTTTGATCGTTTAGATTATATTTCAATGATTGAAAATGAACATTGCTATGTTTTAGCAGTTGAAAAATTATTAAAATGTAATGTTCCATTACGTGCTCAATATATTCGTGTTATTTTTGCTGAAATTACTCGAATTTTAAATCATTTAATAGGTTTGGGATCACATGCTTTAGATATTGGATCTACTACTGTTATTATTTGGTTATTTGAAGAACGTGAAAAATTACTTGAATTTTATGAACGAGTTACAGGTGCTAGAATGCATGCTAATTATTTTCGTCCAGGAGGTGTTCGTCAAGATATTCCAGTAGGTTTTTTAAATGATTTATATATTTTTTGTACTGAATTTAATGAACGTTTAAATGATATGGAAGAATTATTAACTAATAATAGAATTTGGCGTGAACGTCTTGTTGATATAGGTGTTATTACAAAACAAGATGCATTAGATTTAAATTTAACAGGTGTTTTATTACGTTCAACTGGTGTGAAATGGGATTTACGTAAAACATTTCCATATGATGCTTATTCAAAAGTTGATTTTGATATTCCTGTCGGTACGAATGGTGATTGTTTTGATCGTTATATTATTCGTATTGAAGAAATGCGTCAAAGTGTCAGAATTATAAATCAATGTATTAATCAAATTTCAGAAGGGCCTATTAAAACTGATAATTATAAAATTAGTATTCCATCAAAAATACAAATTAAACAATCTATGGAATCTTTAATAGATCATTTTAAAATTTTTAGTGAAGGTTTTAAAGTAGATGCGAATGAAGTATATTGTTCCATTGAAGCTCCAAAAGGTGAATTTGGTATTTATTTAGTTTCTGATGGTTCAAATAAACCTTATCGTTGTCATTTAAAATCATCTGGATTTATTCATTTACAAAGTGTAGATTATTTAACGCGAGGTCATTTAATAGCAGATGTTACAACTGTTATTGGTAGTTTGGATATTGTTTTTGGTGATATTGATCGATAATATTAAATTAAAACAATTACGTCATTTTTTAAATTTAAATAAACTTTCTGTTTATGAACAATATAATTATGTTATTATTTGTTCTAATTTACATTTAACATCTGATTTTAAACAATTTTTAGTTCAATACCCACAAGTACAAATACAATTTTTTAAAAAATCAAAAAAAAATTCTTCTTTTACTTTACTTTTACCTTATTTAACAAGTTCATTAACAATATTTGGATTTAATGAAAATGATATTTTTTTTAAACTAGGAACATATGTTTCTAAAAATATTTTATTTATTAAACTTAATAATTCAATTTATTCAATAAATCAATTTAATAAAAATTCACAGAATTATATTCAATTTGAACAAACATTTAATTCAATTTATTTGAATTTAGTTCAAATTTTTTATTCGTTTTCATCATTATATAAATAAAAATGTATATTATTTTATTAACACTTATTTTACTTCCTTTATTAACAGCATTCTTTTTATTTTTTGTGAACAATAATAATAATAAATTAATTCGTACAATTTCTCTTTATAGTACAACTATTACTTTTTTTATTTCTATTTTTTTATTATTTTTATTTAATAAATCAACAATTTATTTTCAAGGTTTATATGAATGTAAATGGCTTAATTTTTTTAATATTAATTTTATAATTGGAATTGATGGAATTTCATTATTTTTTATTTTATTAACAACATTTTTATTTCCATTATGTATTTTATCAAGTTTTAATTATATTAAATTTAATTTCAAATTTTTTTATATAAACTTTTTATTTATGGAATCTATTTTAATTTTGGTATTTTCTTGTTTAGATATCATTTTTTTTTATGTATTTTTTGAAAGTGTTTTGATTCCAATGTATTTGATTTTAGGATTTTTTGGTTCTCGTGAACGTAAAATTTATGCATCTTATATGTTTTTTGTTTATACATTTGTTGGATCAGTTTTAATGCTTTTGGCAATTTTATTTATTTTTTATTATACTGGTACAACAAATTATTTAGTTTTATTGACATGTAATTTTGATCCATTTATTCAAAAAATTTTATGGATTGCTTTCTTTTTATCTTTTGCTGTTAAAGTACCAATGTTACCATTTTATATTTGGTTGCCTGAAGCTCATGTTGAAGCTCCTACACCAGGTTCGGTTATTTTAGCAGGTATTTTATTAAAATTGGGTACTTATGGTTTTATTCGTTTTTCTATACCTTTATTTCCTTTTGCTAATTTTTACTATACACCTTTTGTGTATACATTAAGTATTTTAGGATTAATTTATAGTTCAATGGTTGCTATTCGTCAAACAGATTTAAAACGTATTATTGCTTATGCATCAATTGCTCATATGAATTTAATTATGATTGGTTTATATACAAATAAAATTTATGGTTTGGAAGGATCATTATTACAAATGTTTAGTCATGGATTAGTTTCTGGTGCATTATTCTTAATTGTTGGTATTTTATATGAACGTTATCATACACGTTTAATAAAATATTATAGTGGATTAGTTCAAACTATGCCATTATTTACAGTTATTTTTATGTTATTTACATTAGCTAATATTGCTTTACCTACAACTAGTAGTTTTATAGGTGAATTTTTAATTTTTTTAGGAATTTTTAATACAAATACAACAATTGCGGTTTTTGCTATAATTAGTATGCTTTTTGGAAGTATTTATTCATTATGGTTATTTAATCGAGTATGTTATGGTAATATTCAAATTAATTTTATTAGTTTTTATCAAGATTTAAATAAACGTGAATTATGTATGTTTTGTATTATTTTACTCGTAGTATTTTTAATTGGATTATATCCTACATTCTTATTAGATTATTTGAATATGTCAGTTAGTTTTTTATTAAATTTAATATGTTGTTAATTTAAAACAGTGGTTACAAAAGCATTAAGAACAAAACCTGTTTATAAATTTTATTTTTACTATAAAAATTATAATTTTAGAAATTTTAAAATAAATTTAACATTTAAAAATAAGAAATGGTCTAATTTTAAATTATTGACACAACAACAACCCATATATTTATGTCATTTTCGTAAATTAAATATTAAACGATTTTATTATTATAAATTTAATAATAAACAGTTTTTAAAAAAATATTTAGTTAATTATAAAGAATATAATTTTAAAACACATATTATATCATTAAATTTTAAAACAATTGAACGTCGATTGGATTACAATTTATATAAAGCAAAATTTGTACCAAGTTTATTTGCTGCACATTTTTATATTACAAATGGCTATATTTTTGTTAATCAAAAATGTATTAAAAATTGTAATTTTATATTACAAACTAATGATCGAGTTACTATTCACTCAAAAATTTATAATATTTGTAAACAAACATTAATTAATACATTTTTAACAAAAAATGAAACATTAAATTATATAAAAAATTTAGAAATTGATTTTACAACTTGTTCGTTTATTTTTTTAAATAATAAAAATTATAATTTATTGACATTAGATAATCAATTAAAAAAAGTTGATTTTTTAATTAAAAAAAATTCTACTTTACAACAGAATAATTATTTTAAATTTTTTGATCATATTTTTAATTATTATTTATTTTATAATATAAAAATAAATTCACGGAGTCTTATAAATTCACAACAATTATCATTAATTATTAAATTTTTATGTTTTTATTTTAATGATTTCTTTTTTCGAAATATTTTATTAAAACGTGTTTTTAATTTAAAATATAATTATTTATATTTTTTGACAACAAATTATAATTTACAAGAATTACAAACAAATTTAGAATTATTTAATACTCAAAATACAAATTTTCAAACTAATAATTTAGCATTAACATTTTTTAAATATAATTGGAATTTAATTTTTAATTTTTATATTTATTTATTGAAAACTGTACAATTTACAAATATTCATTATTCTGAATTTAATAAATCATATAAAGTACAATTATTATTTAATAAACATTTATTTCAATTATTAAAAACAAAAATTAAATTCATAAAATATTTTAATAAATTACAAACTAAATCAAATATTTCAACTTATAAAATATTAAACTATTCGACTATAATTCGATCACCTACTACAACTTCGATAAAATATTTATCTAGTATAAAATATAAACAATTACTTTTATACATAAGTTCAAAACAGTTTAAATATAAAACTTATCGAAAATGTACAAGTTTTCAACAAAATGATTTTAAACGTCAACGTTTAATTATTTATTGTCGACATGCTTTACGTTATACTTATTTTAATCAAATCAAATGTCAAAATAATTCAAATAATGCTACAAAACATGAATTATATAATCAATTAATATTATTAAATTCAATTTCAACTTCAAATTTAAATACGACATTAAATAATAATTACAAAATTTATTATCCTAAACAAAGCTTTGAATATTATAATTTGTATCAGTGTGCAATTACTAGTTTAACAAATTTACAAGATCAATTTAATAAAATTTTAAATAAATTTAAACATTTACAAACTAAACAAATTAATTATAAACAAGTTGACGATTGTTGTAAAAATATACAACAACAAATAAATTTTTTCAATTCAACAACGTATTTTACAAATTTAAATTATAATAAATATTATAAATCACTTTATTTATTAAAATTTTTACTAAACCAACAAAATTTTGGAAAATTATCATTAAATTTAAAAATTTCGCATTCGATTTTATATAAATTACATCTTAAATATATTTATACACGAAAAGTTAAAATATTGAATAATAAAACTTATCAATACTCTCAATTTAATTCGCAACGATATAAAATTTCATACTTTTATGTTAATTATAATAAAGTACGATTCTTAATTCCAACTTTTAAACAAAAATATTTTCAATCTAAATTGTATTTAACATCACAAATATTTTCCAAATATTATTTAACACATTTATTACGAACATACAAGAAAAATGAAAATTTTTTAAATTTATCGAATAAAGTATTTCAATCATCAAGATTTTTATCTACTTTAAAACTTATTACAAATAATAAAAAATTTAATGATAAGTATTTTTATACTGATTTAATTATAAATTTGACAATACGTAAATTAAATGAAATTTATAATTCATTTTATACAAATTTTAATGTTATCAATACTAATACATCATCATTTTCAATTACTATAAAAAATAAAAGACAACAAAAAAAAAGCTTACAGACTAATAATAAATTATTCAAAAACTATACTTATATTAAATCTAATCATAAAAAATTATTATATTGTCAAAAATTATATTTATTACATATAAAAAAATATATACAATTGAAAAATAGTAATACAATAGTATTTATTAAACAAAAAAAAATTCCAAATCATATAAAAATATTATATACTTATTATACAACATATATTCATAAATATCAAATTTTAAAATATTTTTATAATCAATATATTTGGAAAGAATATTCGATTTTTGTTGATCAAGTATTATTACGTTTAAAATTAAAAAATTATGATTTAAATTATATAAAAACTTTATATTTTAATGTATTATTTGCAAAATTTTTTAATTTACCAATTTATGATTCTGTATTTTATACAAATTATAAATATAATTCTAAACTTCCTTTATTAATTAATTATTTTATTCTTATTAAACGCTTTTATTCTTAAAGATATTCTTAATAAGAATAAGATTGGTGAATAAAAACTAAATGGTTTTAGTATCAAACTGTGGATTTGACAAATATAGGTTCGATTCCTATTATTTACCTTATAAAAATATCTATAACTCAGTTGGTTAGAGTATACGCCTGATAAGCGTAAAGTCATTGGTTCAACTCCAATTAGATATAAAAAAATTTTGGATTAGATAACATAAAAGGTTAATGTGAGAAACTGCAAATTTCTTTAAATTGGTTCGATTCCATTTCTAATCTTTACAAAAAAAAACGGAGATATAATTTATTTGGTAAAATATATGATTTGCATTCATACGAAACAGGTTCAATTCCTGTTATTTCCAATAAAATTTAAACAGGTTTAATTTTTCTGTAGTAAATATACTATGAATTATTTTTTTGTAAATAAAAATAAACGAACTAAAGATAAATCTCATTGTCAGTATTTAGCAAAAAATTATTTTGAAACTTTTGTTATTAAAAATTTATTTAAAATTAAAAATCGATCACTTGAATCTAAATTTTTATATTTAAGTTATAATCAAGCTTATATTAATAATTTATTTTCGATTAATTATAATTTTCGAACACAACATAAAGATATTAGTTTTTTATCAGGGCGTACAAAATTTATTATTACTAAATATGGAATTGCACGTACGGATTTTAAAAAATTAATGTATTATAATTTAATTCCAAATGTTCAAAAATCAAGCTGGTAGAATAATCTAATGTTAACATTATTACAAACTATAAATTCATTAAATAATGCTATTTTACTTTCAAAAACACAAATAAAAATTACTAAATTTAATAATTTGACGTTAAAAGTGTTATTAACTCTACAACGTTTAAATTATATTGATTCATTTTTATTAAATAATGTACATACTCAATGCACAATTTTTTTATCAAAAAAACAGAATACAGTATTTTTTCAACAGATTCAATCGGTATCAACCCCTCATAAATTTATTTATATTACATATTCAGATTTAGTAAAATTAAAAACATTTGATTGTTCAGGAGAATATTTAATTTCAAGTACACATAATAAAATAATTATGACTAGTGATGAAGCAATTCGACACCATACCGGTGGTTTAGTTCTTTTAAAATTAAATTTTTAAAATGTTTTATTTAAATTTTTCATTAATAAAAAATTTTCGTTTAATTTTAACCACAAAATTTTTAATTTTAATAACTAAAAATGGAATTATAAAATTTCATACAAATATTTATAATTTATATTTTTATAAACAAATTTTATATTTAAGCCTTCAAACTAAAAATGTAAATTTAATTAATTTAAATTTTTCCCACAATTATTTAATTAATTTTTATAATGGATTATTTAACTTAATTTTTCCAGAAAAATTAAATTTAATTTTACAAGGAATTGGTTATAAATTTGTTTTTCAACATGATATATTAAAAATTCGAATTGGTTATAGTCATTTTATTGATTATAAATTGCCTAAAGATATTTATATATCATTAATAACACCAACAATTTTAGTTTTATATAGTAATAATAAATTAATTTTAACAAAAATTGCTGCATTTTTGAAATCACAAAAAAAAGTTAATATTTATAAAGGTGCTGGGATTTTTTATCAAATTGAATCTATTAATTTTAAAAAAAAAAAATACTAATAAAAATAAAAATGCTAAATAATTTATCAGTATTCTTAAAAAATAAATATTTTTTTGTTTTATGTTTTTATTTAAAAAAGAATTTAACCAATAATTATACAACATTATTTTTAGGTTATAAAAATAACTATTTAATTCTGAATATTCCAGTTTTAATTTATATACTTAAATTAATATTAAAATTGACACAACAAATTGCTATAAAAAATGGAACTTTTTTGTTTTTAGCAACAAATAATAAAATTTTAGATTATATTATCCAACAAAATTGTTTAAAAACTAATAATAGTATATATTTGCAATCTACAACTCTAAAACATACAAATTTATTAAAGACTTTATCTTATTTTCCAGATTTAGTTATTAGTACTAATACACAAATAAATAAAAATTTTTTGAATAAATTAAATAATTATAATATACCTACAATATGTATGACTTCAAATGTGAATTTGCTTCAGCAATCTATGTATACATTAATTTTAAATAATCAATCTTTATATTCTAATTTATTATTTTATACACTGATTTTTAATCAAATTCGACAAACTAAAAAAAAATTGGGAGTCCAATTTTTAATTACTAAATAATAATTATAATTATATGCTTCTACCTTGTAGTTTAATACATGTTTATGATAATAGTGGTGTTAATTTAGTTAAATGTTTTAAAAATTTAACTTATCAAAATAATAAAACTTATCCATTTTTAATAAAAGTATCTGTACAAGAAATTAAAGCACATCGTAAAACATTAATTAAAAAAGGACAAATTTATAATGCACTTATTATAAAATCACGATACATGCAACCACGTTTTAATGGTCAACAAATTAAATTTGATAAAAATGGATGTATTTTAGTTAATAATATTAATTTTAAAAATAAAAAAACACGAAATAAAATAACCTTAATAGGTACATCGGTTTTTGACTTATTCAAAAAGAATTTCGTTTATATTCTATAAAATTAAGTATTAATAGTATAAATATATTTATAAAATAAAATGATTCAGTATTATTTTCAACAAATTAATCATAATCGTTACTTAAAAATGCTATATAAAACACCATATCAAATTAGTAATATTGATCGAATTTCCATGTTCATTCGATTTGATACACAATTAAATAATAAATTTATTGTTTTATGTAGTTTTTTTTTATTTAAAACAACTTTATTTAAAACAGGTCATTATATTGTTATTAATAAAAAAACAAAACAAATTTTAGGTTTAAATTATTATTTTACAAAGCAATTAATAATAAATTTTTTTAATATTTTTCTATTAAATTTATTAATACAGCCTGAAATTCAAAATAGTATTAATTTAACATCATTTGATTCGGATGCTAATTTTAATTTTACAATTATTAACTCCAATTGTTATTTTTTTGAACGTATTTTAATTAATCAATTTTATAAACGTGCATTACAAAGTTGTAATTTTCATATTACAATTAAATTTAAAAAGAATCAAAATATATATGACCATATTTTATTATTAAATTTTTTTAAATTTTATTTTAGTTAAAATTTAATTAAGTTTAATAATAAGAAGTTAAAATTTTTAAGTAGTTGACTGAGTATAAATTATTTTTTAAAAACAAAAAAATAAATTATACTTAAAATAATAAGTAAATTAAAGAATGGAATACTACTTAACAAAATTAAACCAGTTAAACTTAATAAAAATATTAACGCATAATGATAAAAAAATCCGGTTTGTGTTTCTGCAACTTTTGTACTTAATGTATCTAAAGTTGTTGTTAAAATACGAGGTCCTAAAATATTAAAAATTCCTTTATCAAAAATTGCATAGAAAGGATTATAACTTAAAAATAAAAGTTTTTGATAAATAACTTCAGAATATAATTTATCAAAATACCATTTTTTATTTAAAAAAATATAAAGTTCATGGAATAAATTGTTTTGTAACAGATGAGATAATGTTGTACAAAAATATTCATAAATAATTAATGCTAATCCAAAACCTATTAAACTGAAAATCACTGGAAAAATTTTAATCATAAATGGAATAAATTCTGCATCAACCATATAATTATGAATATAATTTATATATAATGCATTACCCCAGAAATCACTTCCTAAACCTACAGCCATATCATGAAAAAAGAAACCAATAAAAATACTAAATATTGATAAAATAAATAATGGTAATGCTAAGAGTAAAGGTGCATCATGTATTTTCATATAAACCGTTTTATAAGTATTTGTTTTAATAATAAAAGTTAACATAAGTAAACGAATTGAATAAAAGGCTGTACAAAAAGCGGCTAATGTACCTAAAATATAGGCAAAATGACTATGTATAGTAAAATTAGCAAATGAAATTTCTAATAATAAATCTTTTGAATAATAACCTGATAAAAAAGGAAAACCAAGTAAGGCAAATGAACCTATTAAAAACATTGAATATGTAAAAGGTAATACTTTAAGTAAACCACCCATTTTTCGCATATCCTGTTCATCGTGCATTGCATGAATAACAGAACCTGCACTTAAAAAAAGTAAGGCTTTAAAAAATGCATGATTTGTTAAATGATACATACTAACATTATAACCGGAAATTCCACATGCAAAGATCATATAACCTAATTGACTACATGTTGAATAAGCAATAACTTTTTTTAAATCATTTTGTACTAATCCAATGGTAGCAGCATAAAAAGTTGTTATTGCACCTACGATTGTAACGATTGTTAATGCAAGTGGAGCATATTCAAATATAAAAGAACTGCGACAAATAACAAAAACACCGGCTGTAACCATAGTAGCTGCATGTATTAATGCGGATACAGGTGTAGGTCCTTCCATAGCATCTGGTAACCAAATATGTAAACCTACTTGTGCAGATTTACCAACAGCACCTATAAAAATAAAAATACAAATTAAATTCAAAATATTTAAATCGCAATTGAAAATATTAATGGTATTATTAATAAAATAAGGAGCTAAAGCAAATATTGTTGAATAATCAACTGTTTTAAAAATATAAAATATAGTAACAATTGCAAAAATAATGCTAATATCACCTATACGATTAACTAACATTGCTTTTATTGCAGCTTTATTAGCTTGAATACGTGTATACCAAAAATTAATTAGTAAGTAAGAACAAAGACCGACACCTTCCCATCCTACAAACATTTGAATATAATTATTTGCAGTAACTAATATAAGCATAAAGAAGGTGAATAATGATAAATAAGCTATAAAGCGATTAAAATGTGGATCATGTTCCATATAACTTAAAGAATAAATATGAACTACTGTTGAAATTGTTAAAACGACTACTAACATTGTAGCAGTTAAACTATCAAAAATAAAATCCCAATATAATTTAAAAGAACCTGCTATAATCCAAGGACTTAAAGTAATATAACATGGACTTGAGCATAAACATACTTCATAAAAAATAATGTAAGCAAAACAACAAGCAAGAACAATTAAACTAATTGCAATTTTTGTTGAACCTTTTTTAGTTAATAAATTCCCAAAAAATCCGGTAATAAATGCTGATAAAAATGGTAAAAATATAATAAGTAAATACATTTTAAATTTATTATTTATAGATTTTATTATATACAAAATCTATATAATTAAAAAATTATCTGTAAGATAAAAATTTAATAACAGATTTTTTTTTTTTTTTAATTGCAATTTTTTTTTTTTTACAACCATTATATGGAATGGGAGTTAAATCATAAATTTTTGAAATTTGAATAGAATGTAATTTATAAAGTTTTAAAAACGTTTTTAGTTTCGTATTTAAGGGTTTTGCATAAATATTAATTAATATGTTTGGATAATTATTTAAAATTTGTTGTAAATTTTGAATATTATTTTCAGCAAACATTTTATAAGCATATAAAGTTTGTTTGGATTTTCCTTTAAATCCAAATGCTGATAAAGTTTTCGTTGAAATTTGTGTTGGTGTTACTGTTGTGATAAACATATTATTTAATGTTGTTTTAATGTATAATTTGATGACTAGTAACTGTTTTTGTTGAAAATTAGTAATTGTTGTTGATGTACAATTTAAGGGAAATTGATATAATTTACAATTTTGTAAATTTTTGAAGTATTTCTTAGTTAATAATTTAGATGTTTGAGTTAGATTTGTATTTAATTGTTGGTTATACATTTTAGATTGTATAGAAATTATTAATATGTATAATAAGAATAAATTTAGGAGAATATTCAATTGGTGTTTTTTTTATACATTTTGTAATATCATCATAAGTTACTTCATAAAAACCCATTAAAGGAAAATCTTTACTTAGCGGGTGACCGATAAAACCATAATCTGTTAAAATACGACGAAGATCTGTGTTATGAGTAAAATATATTCCAAAGAAATCATAAATTTCACGTTCCCACCAATTAGCACCTTTGAATAAAGTTGTAATGGTTTCAATTGAATCTAATTCTTTTAAATAAGTTTTAATTTTTATACGTGAATTATAAACTAAACTTAATAAAGTATAAACAATTTCAAAACGAAATTGTTTCATTGGATAATCAATTGCACACATATCTGCCATTGTTTGATATTGACTATTTGTATATTTTTTCAAAAAATTAATAACAAGAGTATTATAGTTTTTATTAATGATAAAAGTTAATTCTCTATTAGTATAAATAGAGGCTTGAATATAATTTGGAAGCATGTTTAAAATCGATTTACTAAAATTAATATAAAGACGGATGGTATTATTATATATTTGTTTTGACATTATTAGACAATTTAATTGTCAAATTTATACTTGACGGAATGTTTTTGGTTAAAAATTTTAAAATATGAAATAATTGAAAATAGGTTGAATAATTGTATATTATAAATTTATATTGACTAGAATAAACACGTGTTTCAAATGTTTCAATTGATTTTTTATAAACATGTGGTGAACGTAATATTGAAAAGCGATGATATTGAGTTGGAAAATTATATTGTTGGATATTAAATTGATTTTTATTAAAAATCCTTTGAATTTTTATTTGATAATTTTGAAAAATTATTTTGTTACCACTTGTTAATTTTAATGTTAAAAGTATCGGATACTGATATTGTTTGATCATTGAAAATTTATTTATAAACATAAACTGAGTGCAAGTTTATGTGCAAGTATAAAGATAGGTGATGGATTAATAAATAAATAAATTAATAATATACTTGTTAAACTAATGACAAATGCAGTAGTTTTACTTAAATTATGAGTTAAAATTAAAAAATTATTAGTTTTTTCAAAATAAATAATTTTTAAAAATCGAATATAATAAAATAAACAAATAATACTTAAAAGAATACCAATACAAGCCAATAAAATAAAATTATTTTCAATACAAACAAAAAAAGAATAAAATTTAGCTAAAAATCCGGCCATTGGTGGTACACCTGCCATTGAGAACATTGTAATAATAAAACTTAAACCTAAAGTTTTATTGTATGAATATAAATATGATAAATCAGATAAATATTTAATTTTATTATTTAAATAACTATAAATACTCCAAATATTTAAAATAGATAAAAGATAAATAATTAAATAAACAAAAGCACTTTGAATTCCTTCAATAGTTCCAGTTGTAATACCGAGAATAATATATCCAATATGTGTCATAGAACTAAAAATTAAAAAACGTTTAATTTTATATTGTTTAAAAGTATTAAATGTTGCAATTATTAATGAAAGTAAAATATTTATTGTAAGTAATATTTGCCAAATATTAATAAAATTAAAAAAAACAACATTTAAAATTTTAATAAAAATTAATAATAAAGAGAATTTAGGTACTGAATTAAAAAATAATGTAATAATGCTTGGGGTACCTTCATACACATCTGGAGCCCAAATATGAAATGGTGCAATAGTTAATTTAAAAAGTAAACTTGTATAAATTAAAATAAAACTAAATATAATTAATTTATTTGATGTAGTTGTTAATAAAAAAATAGATAATTCTTTTAAATTTGTTAATCCAGTCATTCCATAAAGTAAAGCAATACCTAATAATAATAAACCAGATATAATTGAGCCTAATATAAAATATTTTAAACCTGCTTCAGAAGAATAAATGTTATTTTTTTTTAAAGCGGTTATAGTATAAAAACATAAACTCTGTAATTCTATAATGATATAATAATGTAATAAATCATTTGTATTAAGTAATAAGCAAATACTTAAAATTGATATTAAAATTAATATTAAATATTCGTAATTATTTATTTGATTATTTTTTAAATAAGAATTAAATGTTAATAAACAAAGAATTGTAATACCAAAAATAAATATTTTACCTATTTGTGTATAATAACTAATGATAAATTGACCATTAAATAATATTTGAAAATTGGTTAAGTTTTGAGAATATAAAATAATTAAGATAAATGACGTGAAGATAATTAAATTAGTAATGATAGTAGTAATTATAGGAGTATTATATTTTTTATTATTTAATAATGTATATTTTGTTGATATAAATATACTATATATTAATATAATAATTATAGAAAAAATTAAAAAAATTTCAGGAATTAAAAATAATAAATCAAGAGAAATAAAAGTTGTAAGCATAATTATTTTATTAAATAATAATTTTTCTTTATTATTAAGCGATAAAAAAAAAAAATAATTTATACTTTTGCAAAAGTATTTAAGCACTTAAAATTATTTTCAATAGGTGTATTATTGATATAGATTGTATATTTACATATATATAAATAAATAAGAAATGGCAAATTTTATTAAATTAAATAAATCCTTTTTGGATTTGAATAAATATATAAATTATACATATATTGAAGTTTTGCTCTCACTTAATATAAGAATTCCTCATTTATGTTATCATAATCAATTACCTGTTTCTGGAAATTGTAGATTATGTTTAGGAATTATTGGAGCAGACCGTAAACCTGCTCCTTTATGTGCTACAAGTGTACGACCAAATGATATTGTAGATTATAATAGTACACGTGTACGTCGTTTACGTCAAGATGTTTTAGAATTTTTATTAATTAATCATCCAATGGATTGTCCAGCTTGTGACCAAGGTGGCGAATGTGATTTACAAGATTATAGTTATAATTTTGGCAGTGATCGTTCACGTCATACTTTTAGTTATAAAAAAACAATTTTAAATAAAGATCGAGGTGCAATTGTAAAAACAGTGATGAATCGTTGTATTAATTGTACTCGTTGTACACGTTTTTTTGCTGAAGTTGTAGGTACTACTTTAGTTGGAATTATTGGTCGTGGTATTAATTCGGAAATAAGTTCTTATGTAGATATGAAATTTAGTGACTGTGAATTTTCTGGAAATGTTATTGATTTGTGTCCAGTAGGTGCTTTAACTTCACAATCAAATGCATTTGCATTTAGACCTTGGAATTTAAAACGTTTTAATTCTTTTGATATTTTAGATAGTTTAGGTTCAAATATTGTAGTTCATTCTTATGGTTCAACAATTGTTAAAATAACTCCTGGAATTAATTATGATTTAAATTTAAATTGGATTTCAGATAAAGCACGCTATATGTTTGATGGTTTATATAAACAACGTATTTTAAAACCTTTATATGTTAACAAATTAAATCAATTTGTTACATTAACTTGGTCTGAAGTTTTTTATATTTTAAAAAAAGAAGTTTTACAAAAAAATCATAAGATTAATATTGGTTGTTATTTTGGTGAATTATTAAATAATGAAACAATTTTTACAGCTTCTAAATTTATGGATGTTATAGGTAATTCAAATAAATATAGTTTTCAAGATTCATTATTTATTAATAATGATTTTGTTCAAAATTTTACAATGAATTCTCATGTTACTACATTTAGTAATACTGATATGTGTTTTATTTTTGGTGCAAATTTAAAGACTGAATCGCCTTTATTAAATATACGTTTACGAAAACAATATTTAGCTACTGCTCTTTCAATTTTAACTTTTGGAATACATAGTTCAGTTTTATATCCAACATATTTTTTTGGATTTAAAATGAAAACATTAATAAAATTTATTGAAGGATCAAATAATTTTTGTAAATATTTATGTGTAAAAAAAAATCCAATTTTTTTATTTAATGTTAATTTATTCAAAACAGAAACATTATATAATTTTATTACAATGTTTCAAAATACTTTAATAACAAATAATAGTAATATTACAAAACAAAATTTTAATTTCTTTCATTCGAATATTGAATTTTATAATCAATTATATTTAAATTTAAATGTTAAATATAAAACTCAAAATTTAACAAATTTAAATTGTTTATATTTATTAAATGTTGATAAAAATTTTGAATCGATTTTAATGCAATATGGTAAATTAACTAAAGATATTTTTACAATTTATCAGGGTCATCATTATAATAATTATTTAAATTTTGCTCAATTGATTTTACCATCAAAACCTGCAATTCAAGAAGAAGGTTCCTTTATTAATGCAAATAGTGATGTTTTACATATAACTGATGTTTTACATGATGATAATATTTTTGTAAAAGATAATCTTTTAATTTTATATAGTGTTTTTAGTACATTATTTCCTACATTGAAAGATAATTTAAAATTAATTTTAGCAAATAAAAATTTAATTAATTTAAATCCGGCTTTAAATTCAAAAAAACTTTCAGATTTAATTTTTAATTATACAGTAATTAAATTAAAAAATAATATTTTAAAAAATTATACATTAAATACTACTTTATACAAATTTTATGCTAATGATAATATTAGTTTGGCTTCACAACTTATGTCAAGTTGTAATAAAACATTAGTTAAACGTTTTAATTATTAAAAAAATGATGATAAAAACTTTATACTTAATTCTTGAATATTTATTGATTATTTTACCTGTTCTTATAGGTGTTGCTTATATGACATTAGTTGAACGTGAAATTTTGGGTAGCATTCAACGTCGTAAAGGTCCAAATGTAGTTGGTCCTTCTGGTATTTTACAACCTTTAGCAGATGGATTAAAATTAATGCTCAAAGAAATAATTTTACCAACAAATGTTAATACATTTTTATTTATTTTAGCTCCAGTTATTACTTTTACAGGAACTATGCTTTATTGGGCTATTTTACCATTATCTAAAGGAGTCACATATACAGATTTTAATGTAGGTGTTTTGTTTTTTTATGCAATTTCATCTTTAGCTATTTATGGAATTATTTTAGCTGGTTGGGCAAGTAATACTAAATATCCTTTTATGGGATCTATTAGATCAACAGCTCAAATGGTGTCTTATGAATTATCTATTGGTACTGTTTTTGCAGTTATATTTTTATGTACAGGTTCATTAAATTTTACAAAAATTGTTTTAGCACAACAATATATTTGGTTTTGTATTCCATTATTTCCATTATTTATTATTTTTTTAATTGCTTTACTTGCAGAATGTAATCGTCATCCATTTGATTTACCAGAAGCAGAAGGTGAATTGGTTTCAGGTTTTAATACTGAATATTCTGCTATGGGTTTTGCATTATTTTTTATAGGTGAATATGGTAATATTATTGTTATGAGTACATTAATTAGTATTTTATTTTGTGGAGGTTGGTTACCTTTATTTGGTTTGACTTGTATTCCAGGTATTATTTGGTTGTGTTTAAAGATTTGTTTTTTTATTTCGTTTTATGTTGTTGTACGAGGTGCCTATGTACGTTTTCGTTATGATCAATTAATGCGTATTGGTTGGAAATCTTTGTTGCCTTTATGTTTTGGCTGGTTTATATTTATATCTGGTCTTTTATTAACTTGTAATATTTTACCTAATATTTTATGTTTTTAATAAAATATATTTTTGTATCAGTAATTATTTTTTTAATTAGTTTTTTTGGATTAATTTATAATAAAAAAAGTATTTTAATTATTTTGATTGCTATTGAATTAGTATTATTATCTGTAAATATTTTATTTATTGTATTTTCAATTTATTTAGATGATATTATTGGACAAATATTTACGTTATTTATATTAACAATAGCTGCAGTTGAAACTTCTATTGGATTATCACTTTTATTAGTTTCGTATCGTGTACGTGGAAATATTTTAATTGATAATTTTAATTTATTATATTTTTAGATAAATTTATTTATCTAAAATGTTTCGATAACTCAAATGGTTAGAGTGAAGGTCTGAAAAACCTTATGTAGTGGTTCAATTCCATTTCGAGACAAAAATTAATTTATCTTTTTAGTCTACTGGTTAGGACATTACCCTTTCACGGTAATGAAGCAAGTTCGATTCTTGCAAGAGATGGTTTTTTAATATGAAATTTTTAAATTTACGAAAAAAATTTATTACAAAATTTATTATTGATGGCAAAAAATATAATTCATTTTATATATTAAATAATATTTTTCAATTTTTAAATATAAAAAATAAACATAATTATCAAATTTTTAATATATTTTTTTTAATTATTGAACCACTTTTTTATATTGAAAAAATTGTATCAATGTCACAGTTAATTCAGTATGTTTTATTCTTGCCAAGAAAAAAAAAAATACGTACAATTTTAAATTTATTAGGTGAAACAAGTAAAAAAATAACACCTACAAAATTTCAAACATTAAGTCAAATTTTAAGTGGTGAAATTTATAACTCATTATTTAAAACAAGTTTTATTTATGCTACTTATAAATTACAAAATGAAAATTTTTTAAAATTAAAAAATAATTCTCATTATAGATGGTTTTAATTTTTTAACTTAAGAGTATAATTTAATGGTAAAATATTGATCTCCAAAATCAACATTAAGGGTTCAATTCCCTTTTCTCTTGATTTAATAAAAATGGCAACCTTAACTCAAGTCATTACATTTCGATTAAACCCACAAACCTTTGCAAAAAAAAAAATTTCTGCACTTTGTCAAAATCCTCAGAAAAAAGGAATTTGTTTAAATATTTTAATACGAAATCCAAAAAAACCTAATTCAGCACGTCGAAAAGTTGCTAAAGTGAAATTACGTAATAATTATATTATTACAAGTTATATTCCAGGTATAGGTCATAATTTACAGGAACATTCAATTGTTCTAGTTCAAGGTGGTAAACGAAAAGATTTACCCGGTGTTCATTATAAAATTATACGTGGGGTTTATGATTGTTCTGGTGTTTTGACACAAAAAAATTCACGTTCAAAATATGGAATGAAAAAAAAAAGTCTTTAATAGTTCAAAGGTGGAACGCATGACTGTTAATCATGAAGTTATAGGTTCGAGTCCTATTTAAAGAGTTTTTTCAATTATAATAACAAAGAATGTAAAACTCGCGCTCTTTTTTGAAAATCGAATGTTAAAATTCTTATATTAATTAAAAATATCATTTTAATGAGAATCATAGTTAAATTATAATTGAAAATTTTGTTTATTTGGTGGAATTTGGTAGACACGATAGACTTAAAATCTATTTCATTTAATGAGTACAAGTTCAAGTCTTGTAATAAACAAAAAAAGTATTAAAAAGGTTTATAATTCAATTGGTTAGAATGTGCTGCTCATAACTGTGAAGTTATAGGTTCGAGTCCTATTAAACCTAAAATTTAGTTGGAATAATAGTTTTAATGGTTAAAATACTAGATTGTCATTCTAGAAGATACAGGTTCGAATCCTGTTTATTTCGTTTCGATATTAAAATATAAAA